TCTTGAAAGTTATTTGGCGTTTTTATACGATATCCGCGATTCCTCTCGATTTGTAATTCAATACACAAATTAATTGGTTCTGTTAGGTTAGCTATATACTGTGTATTATCAACAATTTCCACAGAAGGTGGTAAGATAATGTCTTGAGCAGTTACATATCCAGGACCCTTGACACAAATAAACGCGTTACGAGTTCCATACAGATTACTTTTCAAGACAATTTCTTTCAAATTCATTAAAATTTCATGTACGGATTCTTGAATACCTACTATGGTAGAATATTCATGTGGTATTTTCTCAGATTTTGCGCGTGTGATACATGTACCTTCTATTTCTCCGAGCAAAGCTCTTCGCATTGCAATGCCTATTGTATCGGCTTGACCTTTCATAAGTGGGGCCAGAATAAAGCGTCCATAATAAAGACGCTTACTGTCTGCTCTTGATTCAACACACTTCCACTGTAGTGTCCGAGTAGATACTGTTACTTTCTCTCGAACCATAGTATATTATTTGATCAAATCATTGAATTATTTATTTCTCTTGAAATCTCTTCAATGTTTATTTTTACACACGTCTTTTTTTAGGAGGCCTACAGCCATTATGTGGCATAGGAGTTACATCCCGTATGAAACTTAATAGTATACCACTTCTACGAATAGCTCTTAATGCCGCATCTCTTCCGAGACCCGGGCCTTTTATCATAACTTCTGCTCGTTGCATACCTTGATCCACTACTGTCCGAATAGCATTTCCTGCTGCGGTTTGAGCGGCAAATGGTGTACCCCTTCTTGTACCCTTGAATCCACAAGCCCCGGCAGAGGACCAAGAAATTACTCGACCCCGTACATCTGTAACAGTCACAATGGTATTGTTGAAACTTGCTTGAACATGAATAACTCCCTTGGGGATTCTACGTGTATTCTTACGTGAACCAATACGTCTATTTCTACGCGAACCAATTTTTGGTATAGGTTTTGCCATATTTTATCATCTCATAAATATAAGTCAGAGATATATGGATATATCCATTTCATGTCAAAACAGATCCTTATTCTTTTTTTTTTTTTTTTTTTTTACTTATTTATTTTATTTATTTATTTGTACATCTGTACATCAGGTCCTTTAGATTTCGAGAGTCTTTTTGTTTTAGAAAGATTATCCTTGTCTTTGTTTATGTCTCGGGTTAGAACAAATTACTATAATTCGTCCCCGCCTACGGATCAATCGACATTTTTCACAAATTTTACGAACGGAGGCCCTTATTTTCATATTTGTCATTCCTTTTTTTAATTCCGAATCTACTTATTGGAAGAAAATAAGTTTCTTGAAATTTTTAATTTCGAATTGTATCCTCACGAAAGAATGTTGAAATTGAAAAAACCGCCTAATCATTCAAGTCTTTGCTTTGGAGTCTCTAAATTATACGCCCTTTGGTTGAATCATAAGGACTTACCTCAATTTTTAGTCTATTTCCTGGTAGTATACCTATAAAACTACATGAAATCCTTTACGAAACAAAAACCAGAATAATTTTTTTGTTATCTAAACGAATCCGGAAGATACATACCATCGGTAAGTTGTTCAGTAATTAAACCCTCATGAATCCTTTTTTGTTGTTTCATTCCAGGTAAAACCGCGCTTTGAAGTATCAACTAATGTAAGAGGGATAATGTTATAAACTTGTCCTTTCTCTTTTTTCACAAATATGACCGTGTCGGCTATTAGAAAGATTACCATATATAACACAAAACTTCTCCGCCGATTCCTTCTAGTCGAGCCTTTCGGTCTGTCATTATACCTCGAGAAGTAGAAAGAATTACAACCCCCATTCCGCCTAAAATTCTAGGAATTCGTTGATAGTTAGAATATATTCGTAGACCGGGTCGACTGATCCGTTTTAAATTTAAAACAGTTCTATATGGTCCTTTCCTATTTCTTCTATGTCGTAGGGTTAAAACCAAAAAATATTTATTGCTTTCTTGATGTTTTCTCACGTTTTCAATAAAACCTTCTTGTAAAAGGATTTTAACAATATTTTCAGTGATGTTAGTAGATGGTATTCGAACTGTTCTTTTTTTATTCATGTCAGCATTTCGTATAGAGGTTATTATGTCAGCAATAGTGTCTTTACTCATGATAAACTAAGATTTTTGTTTCCCCCGAATTTTGATATAATCAACATGCTCTTTTTCTTTTTTTCTGAATTTTTTAATATTTATGAATTATTAAAGATATATACGTGATAGATAAACAATTTACTAATTAATTAAATAAATTTAATCAATTTCATTCAAATACTATATTAAGATTAAGGTCTTCCCCTATAATACTTCAGGTGCTAATGAAACTATTTTAGTGAAATTTAACTGTCTTAATTCCCGGGCGATCGCGCCGAAAATTCGGGTTCCTTTTGGATTTCCTTCTTGATCAATAACAACCGCAGCGTTGTCATCATATCGTATTATCATACCGTTGTCGCGTTTGAGTTCTTTACAAGTACGTACAATGACAGCTCGGACCACTTCTGATCTTTCTAGAGGTGTATTTGGTACTGCTTCCTTGATTACAGCAACAATAATGTCACCAATATGAGCATATCGTCGATTACTAGCTCCTATGATTCGAATACACATCAATTCTCGGGCCCCGCTGTTATCCGCTACATTCAAATGGGTTTGCGGTTGAATCATATCATTTTTTTTTTTTATCGGTTTTTTCTTTTTCAATGCAAAGGTATAAATAAAAAAAAGAAATATTATTTGTTCAAAACAAAAAAAGAAACCTGCAATTGTTTTTTTTTCATCCCCAAAACCCCTTTCGTTTGTTTCTACATTCCTATCCAGAAAGAATGAATTGAGTTCGTATAGGCATTTTAGATGCCGCTATTGAAATAGCCCTTCTAGCTATATTTTCTGCTACTCCGCTCATTTCATAAAGTATTCTACCGGGTTTAACGACAGCTACCCAATATTCGGGAGATCCTTTCCCCGAACCCATACGTGTTTCTGTAGGTCTTACTGTAACAGGTTTGTCTGGAAATATGCGTACCCATATTTTTCCACCGCGGCGTGCATTTCGTGTCATTGCTCGCCGCCCTGCTTCTATTTGTCTAGATGTGATCCAAGCGGGTTCAAGCGCTTGAAGAGCATATCTACCGAAGCAAATACGATTACCTCGATAAGATATTCCTTTCATTCTTCCTCTGTGTTGTTTACGGAATCTGGTTCTTTTGGGGTTATAGTTGATGGTTGTTTAGCAATTCTATCCATCTCTACTACAGAACCGGACACGAGAGTTTCTTCTCATCCAGCTCCTCGCGAATTAAACAATTAAAAAGAATTAAACAAAAAAAAAATACACGGTTAATAATATATGGAATCGTGGGATTCTTTGAAATTTGATCTAATCGATTAGAAATTAGAAATTTTTTGTGTTTTAATATATAATTTAACACGTATTCTATTTATAGATAATGTCGTTTTGGTAGAACGCTATAATGAATCTTTATTTTGTTTTTCCTTTTATTTCGAATCGACTAAAATTTAGAAATAAAAAAAAATTCGCGGGCGAATATTTACTCTTTCAACATTCAGTTGTAAGATTAGTCTATGACATGACCTCTCAGAATAAATGAATAGGTTTCTGGTTCGTTCCGCCATCCTACTCAATGAATCATTAGGATTCGTTTTCAATAGAATCTTATGCATTCACAGGTTCTGTCGTTCCCACCACTTCTCGATTAATGATTAGGTCTGAATTTTACAACGGAGCCTACAATTAAATTTATTCTTGAGTCAACCTTCTCAGTCTTTATTGGCTCGGGGCTCTTGATTTTTTGTTCTATGCACGGATTTGTCTAATTATGGATCAATCAGTATTGATGCTTTATTACATTCCCTTTATATGAGATGACTCATAGACCTTACATATTGGAATTATATATCATTAATATTCTTTTTCTATCTTTCTCTCACCCTTCCATTTATCTGTATACTTTATATCGCTTTACAACCCATAATCAGATTGTTTTTTTTTATGTAAAAAAAGATTTCAGTTGCTACAATGATATGACTTATATATCATATCTTGACTGGTTCTTTCTATCCAGATAACACGAAGTGATGAGTTGGTTATTAGTTCTATAGTTATCAGTTTGTACTATGGGCTGTCCATTTTTTTGAATCCCAACCCTAAAAAAACCAACGAGTCACACACTAAGCATAGCAATTATATCAAATGATTAATCGAATTTTTATTCAACCTTATAGAATTGTTCTTTTTTTTTTTTTTTACCAGAAAAAGAATGAAAGAGTTTGCCATTTTTTGTTTTATCACCAGATATAACTAAATATAAGTCAAGTAAGTTCGTATTATTCCTCGTCTACAAATATCCAAATTTTGATGCCTAATACCCCATAGATAGTTCGAACTGCATAGGAACAATAATCAATTTTAGCTCGAATGGTTTGTAGAGGAACTCTACCTTCTCGGATCCATTCAACACGTGCAATTTCTTTTCCGTCGATACGCCCTGCAATTTGTACTTGAATCCCTTTTGTACCTGCCTGTTCAGTTAATTCAATAGCTTTTTTCATTGCTTTGCGAAATGAAACTCTATTCTTTAATTGTCCGGCTATAAATTCTGCAAGAATATTGGGGTGCCCGTAAGGATTTGCAATTCTTGTAATAGCAATGTTGAGTTTTCGGTTTACACAATTGAGTTCTTTTTGTACATGCGTCTGTAATTCTTCGATTCTTCGAGTCCTGTCTTCTATTAATAACTTGGGGAATCCCATATAGATTATGACCTGAATCAAATCGATTCTTTTTTGAATCTCTATACGTGCAATTCCCTCTACATTAGAGGATATTTTCATATTATTTTGCACATAATTTTTGATACAATCTCGTATTTTTTGATCTTCTTGTAGATCCTTTGAATAATTTTTTGGTTGTGCAAACCAAAGAGAATGATGACCTTGGGTTGCACCAAGTCTGAA